TAGGTGCTATATTGGATTTGAATCAGATTTCGGATCAATCTATATTGATTGACTGCCTCCATTATGTTGGAGCTAGCAAATACCGCCGTTTTTAGCTTTGGATCTTCCAAATCATTCCCGCAGTGGATCCGGACCGATTTTTTTCTGATCCTTCGATAAAAAGATTCATTCTCTTCATAAAAAAGAGGAGGTAGAATCCATAAAGATTTATTTTTCGATTCATCTCTGGAGTTGAATACCGTATTCAAGAATTTTTTTTGATCTAACCCGTAGGAATCAATAGAAACGGCAAATCCCCTATGATACACCAGATCCGGCCCGGTTATTGATAGAGTGAATAGATCCGCCATTTCTTGAAATCTCTCTTCTGATTCAAAATCGTGGTGTAACGTGTATCCCCCCTTGTTCCGGTCATGGAATAGATGAAATAAATCAAAAAATGGATTTTTGTTCAAGAATGAAATCTTATTGGAACTGTCCATACCCGGTTCATCCTTCGGAACCATATCAGATCCCGGATCTGATGAAATAGGATGAATTGAGACGGTATTTTGTAAATACGTAATTATCTTGAATATATCAACCATTTCTTTATTTTCCGATCGCCTGGAAGGAACAAAAGAAACATCTTGTTTTTTCTTCAAAAATTTCTGATCTATAGTGGACCTCTCGGTAGGATTCGAACCCAGATGAAGTTCTGACCATCTGTCAGAGAAAAAAGAACGAATTGATCTTGCAGGATTCACAAGAAATTCTTCGATTTCTTCCGGAAGCAGATGAATAATCATCTGCTTCTCACGTTCCGTGAATAGCCGGGACATTGAGGAAGATCCAAAAAGGCATTTCGGGAATCGATCTGATTCTATCTCTGTTCCTTCCGTTTGAAGAAAGGAAGGATCCCAAAGAATAGATCTTTCTTTTAGTTGCTGAATCTCTCTGTGATCGATCAATGTGTGATATTCGGAATCCTCATTTCTAATGAAATCGAAATGATCTCTGGATTGATCAGAAGATCCTTTCAATTGGCTAGAATCCGTTACTTGAACGAAAATGGATCTTGTGGAATCATATTGAATATTTGACAATACATTCCGTACCTTGCTAAAAAACCGATCCTTGTTTACCAACCACACATTGTCTAACCAAATCAAATTCTCTCTCGATACGTTCCTCAAAAAATCCGATTCGTGCTGATTCTTCCCCCAACTAACGAAGAGATCTTGGCGGAATTGCCACATATGAAATTGAGCACAATTTTGCAAAGAAATACTCCACTTGTTTCTCGAGAAGAGATGGGAAACATGCTCAATATCATTTGATTGAATAGTTGCCTCGGCTCCTTGTTGTTTGAAGAACCCCCCCCCTTCAACACGAAAAGCAGACATGAGATAACAAATCAAGTCTTTCCCTAAGACTTCAAATAGCTGTCCCGAATTCAAGTTGATTATGTTTCGCTTCTTCCTCGGAGAAAGACGATCAAACAATTCCCAATCATGGTCCTTGCGGATCGGATCATCCGTATAGGATAAAAAAAGAAACTCCAGATATTTGCTATCTTTCCCTTTGAATGAAATCTCAATTCCAGCTACGGTTTCATTAGATACCTTACAACTAGAATCCCTCTTTTTTCCGATCCGGTTCCTCCACCACCGCGAACCCCGGCTAGATTCAGGCATGATACACTTTTTATTTATTGGGAGAACCCAAGTACTCTCTTGCGGATCCATGAAACAACTCTCAGAAATCTTTTTCCCTTTTGGAAGATACAGGAGCGAAACAATCAACCTATTGATATTGGAAGACCAAAAAGATTCTTCCAATGTCTCATTTCTGGGTCCAATGGAATTCATAGGTATAGGAAGAAGCCCCATCAAATAGAGATTTTTTCTTTCGACCATCTTTCGATTGTTAATACGAGCTATAAGGACCGCTACTACAAGCAGTACTACACCTTTGATCGTGAAATATCGATTGCTTCTTGAACCCTGTGAATCACGTGAAAGTAGGATACTCCAAATTCGGGGGTCAAAGAGTTTCATGAAACGTTCTTGGTGGAGAAAAATGTGAGTGAAAGATCCCACTGAATCGAATTTGATCCATGAATCTAAGAAAAAGTGAGAATTCTTGATCTCTCTCAATATCTCTCTCAATTCGAAGATCCAGGATTTGAATGGATGTCCTTTCATTGATTTCTCCTAACGATTTCATTTCAATTGGAATTTAGTTATTTTATTCACGATGTACGATGATCCCTGTTTAGCATCCATGGCTGAATGGTTAAAGCGCCCAACTCATAATTGGCAAATTCGTAGGTTCAATTCCTGCTGGATGCACGCCAATAGGAACGTCCAATAAGTCTATTGGAATTGGCTCTGTATCAATGGAATCTCATCATCCATACATAATGAATTGGTATGGTATATTCATACCATAACATATGAACAGTAAGAACTCTAATTCTTATCGATACTGGAACTCATAGGGAAGAAAATGGATGGAA